TTTCATGAATCTAAGTGGAATAAGCAAAGTGGATTCCTTGTTGGTTAGTCGAGTTCCAATGAAAACCACACAATTGAAGGAAATGTCCGAATTTGCTATTTAGAAAATCAATAAACTAAGGTTTTGTCGTTCTAGATATCGGATTCAACGGAAACAATTACAGCAGTAGGGGGGGGGAAATCAAAAAACAAGTCGAGCAAAATTATACAAAGTTATATATAAGTTGCTACCCCCCCCCTTAGTCTTTCTTTAATTGAATTTCGTTTGATTAGACGGAAGTTACTTAAAAACTTCCGCTTTCTTTAAAAGATTCTGAACAGTTCCTGTGGGTTGAGCACCTTTTTCAAGGAAATATAGAATAAGAGGAACGTTTAAATAAGTTTGATTCTTCATTGGATCATAAAACCCCACTTTTCTAAGATCTTTTCCTTCTCTTCGGCATCGAACATCAATTGCAACGATTCGATAGACGGCTCATTGGGATAAATGTAGATGACCAACACCCCCCCTAGAACCGTATAGGAAGTTTTCTCCTCGTACGGCTCGAGAAAAATGATTTGCTTCGAAGTTTTGTCTATGTATGCAATTCTAATAAATTAAATGACAAATGGGCCTAGAAAATCAATTAGACTCTGATTTCAGTCTTTTTTCCTTCCTGAAAATGAAAAAGAAACCATTCGTACTCATAACTCAAGTTGGATAACTCTCAAATAGCTCAAAGGAAAAATCTTTAGTCACTTTCATTTATTGAGTGGTCTTTAACCCCTTTTGTTTTGTTTGTCTTTTGTCTCGTTTCAAATTCTATTTGGATTCTTTAGTCTGATCCAATTAGTGAGACTATCGAGACAATTAAAAAGGTCTTTCCTTGTTCTTAGATCCTTTATCCTTATTTTAAATCATTGGGTTTAGACATTACTTCGGTGCTTCTTAATCCTTTCAAAGTGGCAGCAACATACCCTTTTTTTGATTTCTTTCTATCAAAGAATCCTACGGACAGTTGATTCACGTGTGATACACTTTGAATCGAAAAAGTTTGCTAAATTCTAACAAGTCTTGCTTTTGAATTGGAAACTTGCTCGAATTGGATCCTTTCGATTTCTATATATGGAAGATACGTTTACGAAGTTGTTCCGATTAATTGGCATTAACCCTAGATCCTTGCCCCCGAGAAATGAATTAATCCTTTCTACTCGAGCTTCATCGTGGACTATTTACAACCCAACAAAAAATCGAGTGTAACAGAACAAACAATGTCGAGCCAAGAGCACTCTCATCCTTAGATAAATCGAAAATGGTGGATGGAAAAATCCACAACGGATCGTGTCCTTCAAGTCGCACGTTGCTTTCTACCACATCGTTTCAAACGAAGTTTTAACATAATATTCCTCTAATTTGGAACCGGTATGGAATTGATTCAATTATGGAATCATGAATAGTCATTGGTTCAGTTGTACATAGACATCGTAATCTAGGCTTTTTCTTCTATATATGATAATATGATATGAAACGATTTTTCTGAAAAAGTCTTAGCAAGACAGCATCTTTCACATACATAAATAATATATATATAATATAGATAATAGCAAGAAATCGAAATATATAAACGAATAACTCTTTTAATCTGCATCTTCAAGTGACTCAACAGGATAGATTAAACGATTTCCTACTTTTTGAGTACCAAATAAAGATTCCACTTACAAGCAATCATTAAAAATATTTAATAAAAATAGTTCTAATTGAAATTGAAAAAGTTTCCTATTTAGACATCATTATTTAATTTGAAGAAAATTGGACAATAAGCATGACGTTTGATCTTCATAGGAAGATAAGTCTTTCTTTTTGAATTGACTCATCACTTTTAAATAGATAAAAGAAAAACGAAATCCAATTTTTTTTCATGAGATGGATAAAAAAATGATCTAAGTTCAGATTTGAATCTTTATTCTTTTCATCTGATTACGAAAATCAAATTACGAAAATCAAAAAAATAAGGAGGGTTTTTCGTATCTATCAGATAGACTGAAGAGTTGTCACTGTTATAGATATTCTATTCTATAATATAGAATTTAAATAATTTAAGGTATCAAAAATCTTTTTCACAAAAACCGAAAAATTATTGTCATTGAAATAGAACGATACATACCATATAAGCGAAATATTTCCTCATTTTATATATTTTAGATGATATATATTTATAGATTTTGTTTAACATGGGATTAAGTAATATTTCACAATAATCGACTCTTATCATAAAGTGAATAAAAGGGTGATAGGGGAAATCACCCCTGCCTCAATTGTTCTGTAGATTTCCAATTTTTACTTAGAACCAAACACGAAATACCTAAATAAAATGAGATTCAAAGAAAATATATCGGCTCCATAACATATTTCTATATGATATGTAACTTGATCGTTTGTTAATGAGATTCGAACAGACACAGATATTAAAATAAATACGGATTTACTCCTATCCACTGACTTACTTCTTTCTATAGTCATAATGGAGCATAAAAAAATGGATATGTACTGGGACGGAAGGATTCGAACCTCCGAATGGCGGGACCAAAACCCGTTGCCTTACCACTTGGCCACGCCCCATTTCAATTTCTAATCTACACTAAGAAACAATAATATTGGTATTGGTTGTTTGTCAACTCCAGTCCAAATATCTATATATCTATAGAATAGATTGGTACTAGGATTTTGATACATATAGATATAGAATTCAACTTAATTTATTGATCATTACATAGAATTCAATTAAGATATTGTATGAAAGTATGATTTCTTCTATTCTCCTTTGAGAATTGGAGGATTTTTGATTGGGTGGGTTCAAAGAAAAAGAAGGATTTTTTGTCTACCTTACTTACTTTCTTCCCTGTTCCTTATATCAAAAACTCAATCAAAATGCAATTATCTCCAAGAACAAAATGTCTGTTATGCTTAATATCGTTAGTTTGATCTGTATTAATTCTGCCTTTTATTCGAGTAGTTTTTTCTTCGGCAAATTGCCTGAAGCGTATGCTTTTTTGAATCCAATCGTAGATGTTATGCCAGTCATACCTGTACTTTTTTTTCTCTTAGCTTTTGTTTGGCAAGCTGCTGTAAGTTTTCGATGAGATCCTTAATAATAATATCTTAGAAAATGCATGATTTCTTCGAGAAAAATTCTAACAATTGAGAAAATCAGATAAGTTTTAGAGTATGAATCCTAGATTAGCACACTGAAATTCTTGGATAGTCGCCATAAATCCGGCTTACCCCCATTTCCTCATTTTTGACCCCCTTTCCAGTGAAAGACCCTAACCCCATTAGGGTCTCCCACAATATCGAATTTGGATATGAAAGAAGTTTTTGATAATGAAAAACAAATGAATTTGTGACAATTCATGAAAAAAAACCTGATTTCGTGGTGTCAAAATAGGATATGTGGTAGAAAAATGGAAGATCTATTCTCTTTTTTTTTCCAAAAAATCATCTTGGAGATTGTGTAATGCTTACTCTGAAACTCTTCGTTTATACCGTAGTAATATTTTTTGTTTCTCTCTTTATCTTTGGATTCCTATCTAATGATCCGGGGCGTAATCCTGGACGTGAAGAATAAAATCCAAAAGGTTTTCCTTGGGAAATTTTCCAATTTTCTTAGGATTTTATCTATTCCACACGCTTAACTAAGATTTTCAAAATTGAAAAATAAAATAAAGCAAGTCATTAACGGAAACGGAAAGAGAGGGATTCGAACCCTCGGTACAAATAACTCGTACAACGGATTAGCAATCCGACGCTTTAGTCCACTCAGCCATCTCTCCCAATTGCAAAAGATAATTACTACATTACACATAATGTAAGGAGTCTTTCTCTCTCTTTTTTCTCTATTCTAAACTAAAAGAGGGGCTCGAGCCCGCCACTAATCGAACTAAAGAAAAATAAGGAAGACCTCCTTGTGTTGATTTTGTTCGAAAGACCCTTGTTATTCTGATGGCCTGGCCTGGTCAGTACCTAGCCGGGCCTTTTTTTTTTGTTCTAACGAATTATAGATAAATAATGATTTATCTGATATCTGATTTGAAAACACAAATATTTTTTTATTATATTATTATATTCAAGCAACAACAAAAAGAATAAAAACTGTTTCCATTTTTTTTCTTGTTATATTTTATTTCATTTTCCGAACTAAAAAAGAAACTATAGATTCTGGACAATGCATTTTTCTGTTATGATTGTAGTGTTTTTTTTGATCCGTATCTATCTTCTTTCAGCAAAAAAGAAAACTTTAGTTATTTAATTTCAATTAAATGAAGCCTCTTTTCCGAATCTGATTAAATTTTTATCTACCCACGAAAAAGTTCAACACTCTAAGTTTGATGATTCTTTAATGATCCTATCTTGATCATGCTCAATTATCTTGTTCGACAAAAGCTCCATTTGTATACAATAATCATATTGTAGCGGGTATAGTTTAGTGGTAAAAGTGTGATTCGTTCTATTAGCCCTTTAATAGTTAAAGGGTCTTTCGGTTTTATTCATATTCCGATCAAAAACTTTATTTCTTAAAAGGATTTAATCCTTTACCTCTCAATGATAAAGTCGAGAAAAAAATACACATTCTCGTGATTTGTATCCATGAGTCACTTATAAATTGAAAAGTTGGATTATGAAATTGCGAAACATAATTTTTGAATTGGATCAAGACTTCCAATTGAATAAGTATGAGTAAAGGATCCATGGCTGAAGATAAAAAGTCAATTTCCAATCGTAACTAAATCTTCCATTTTTTTTGGATGTCTAAAGAAAGAAATTGAAGCAAAATAGCTATTCAACGATGTCTTTGGTTTACTAGAGACATCGCCATATTGTTTTAGCTCGGTGGAAACAAAATCCTTTTCCTTAGGATCCTCTCAAATAGAAATAGAGAACGAAGTAACTAGAAAGATTGTTAGAATCACCTTCTTCTAGAAGGATCATCTAGAAAGCAATTCATTTTGTTTGTATTCAGACAA